ATTAATTCCAGAACTACGAAAGTAAGAGGTCAGAAATCTTGGTATCCAAAGGTTCCTAAAGGACATTCCATTTTTGCTCCTAGGATTGAAGAAAAGATTATACGAAAGACTGTCAAGACTTCCTAATTATCTTACACTACCTACACTAACGTAGGGTCTACTGACTCCGTCTGGAATTAGATTGTATAGGCTGATGGGAAATCCATTTAGGAGTTGTGGAAAGGACTGAAGATACTTTGTATCCATACTTACGAGAGACTCCGAGTACTCAAACATTCAATCAGGATGGTTGGTCGGCTCTTATCTTATAGAATAACAGAGTAAAAGTCAAAGTAAAAAAAAAAAGATTTCTTTGGTCATGTAGGGAGATTACAAAAAAATGTATGTAATAATGGTAGTGATGTCTCCCCATTCTTTCACAGAAAAAAAGACAGTAAGGCTTAGATCAAATAGGAAATATAGGTATCCAATAGATAGTTATCTATCTTGATGGTATATTTTTTTGCTATTTTTTGCTTATGAAAGAAAGGTAACAAAACAAACAATAGGTCTTACTATTCCCACATGTTCCATTAGGAGCATTCCTTTGCTATTTTCAAGGAAAAGGTGTGTGTATCGTATTTTTACTTAATACTTCCCAATTCTACCAGAAATCCTATAAAGAATCTGTTACGAGTGGATTCATTGAATTGGTTCATCAATAGCCTTAAGTCAGAATCCTATTTTGACTCTGCGCCGTTGATTCTACTATGATTATTGATCAATAATGGAATAATTCCTTCATAGAAATAGGAGATATAATTCACATGGATATAGTAAGTCTCACTTGGGCTGCTTTAATGGTAGTCTTTACATTTTCCCTTTCACTCGTAGTATGGGGAAGGAGTGGACTCTAGGTATATTAATAATTGATTGAGTAATCGATTGAGTAATCGAATTGTATCAATTGTTTAATTGATCGTTTTGCGAAGCTTTATTTTAAAAAAGCTTGTCTCTCTTTCAAAATTCTACTGGAAAGACAATAATGAATAATAACCATTCGATCAAACAATGAATGATTACTATAGTTTAGTTGTATTTCAAAACTCAAATCTACGCATGATAGGAAATTTTTTCCAACCGAATTCCTCCTAAATATTCTATTTGGATAAACCAGTTCTTACCAGAATTATGGATATTACAATGAGAAAAAACCAATCCCTAGTTTTTTCTTTATTTGTTTCTCTCTTTCTTTACTTTCACTGTTCTAAGAACAAATCGTTCTGCTATTAGATTACGACGATACTTACTTTCTACTGGAAGTGACTAGTGGTTGTCCAAAGAGGTTCTACACATAATAAAATTTGATCTTTCTTCCGCTGAGCGATCCACCACATATCACACATTTTACATTTTAGACTCCTAGAGATTTCTTTATGCTTTTTTGACTCATCTCATGTCATATTTAAGCATGAAAAATGGTCCGAGTCCCCTTTACTAATCTACTTCCTTTCAAAATCTGAAGAAGTTACCATAGAACTTCGTAAATGATCTGTTAATGGCTCAATCAATGACTTCTTGGGATGGGAAATAAAAAAAAAAAATTCCTTGGTTTTGTTTTCTTTTGCTATAGTATATTCCCATACTATTTTTCCTCTATTGATTCTTTCGATGGATCCCGGAACCTATATATAAAATTATAAGAAACCTAGGAATTAGAAGAATTGGCCTTCGATTATTTTGGGTTGATCGAAATCGAGTGGATGTAGCGAAAAAAAGAAATAGAATTAGACTGCGATTTCGATGTACTAGTCTACTATTTAGATTAGATGTACATCTAATACATCATATACATACATATTGTAAATTGATCTATATAAACCCTCCATTTAGATAAAGTCTATATCTGTATACAATACAACTATATATGATAATATCATTGTATACAATATTAGATAATATAAAATACTCTAAAGTGTGGTAGAAAGGACTATATATAGTCCTTTCTACCACACTTTATGATTCCAACCAGATCATTTCATTTAAGACTTGGAATTTTATTTTAATCCCTTTCTTTCATTTCTTCAATCATTGAAAAAAAGATTGATAAGAACTAATAATTCAGATTCAAATTAATCATTTTGACTGACTGTTTTTACGTAGATAATAAGTAAAAAAGCAGTAGGAACTAGAATGAACAGTGCAGTAGCAATAAATGCGAGAATATTGACTTCCATAATTTCATTATTTCTTTTTTTTTCTTCGCAATAACTCGGGATGTAATCCCATAGAGATGAGAAATTTAACTCCTGTAAATTCATTGGGATGAATTGATCCTGATGATACTGAATCGGATCAATATTATGAATAACAATATCTGATCTATCAAATCGATTCATCGTCGAGAATTGAATAGTATAACATAGGAAGATCCTTTATCCATACTAATTCCGAAATGGGATTTTTTATTGGATCAGGAATTCCATTGCATTTTTCATCCTCTTCCACTTTTTCTTTTCTA